TCTTACAATAGAAAAAGTATAAATGGAAGAATAAATAAGGAAGAATTGAAAACAAAAAAAGATCTGATTTTCTAGTCCATAATGTATTTCATCAATCTAAGTGGAATAAGTAAAGTGGATTCCTTATTAGTTAGTCAAATTCCAATGAAAATCACAGGGTTGAAGGACGTGTTCAATTTTATAAAATCAATAAAGTATAGTTTTGTCGTTCTAGACCATCGGATTCGCCGTAAAGAATTATAAATAAATACGAATACAGAAGAAAAAAAGGGGGGGGGTGGGGAAATCAAAAACCAAGTAGAGAAAAATTATACAAAGTTATATATAAGTTACTACCCCCCCTTGGGATTTCTTTAATTGGATTTTTTCTTTAATTGAATTAAGTTTGATTAGACGGAAGTTCATTATAAACTTCCGCTTTCTTTAAAAGATTCTGAACAGTTCCTGTGGGCTGAGCCCCTTTTTCAAGGAAATACAGAATAACGGGAACATTTAAATAAGTTTGATTCTTCATGGGATCATAAAACCCCACGTTTCGAAGATCTTTTCCTTCTCTTCGAGATCGAACATCAATTGCAACAATTCGATAGACGGCTCATTGGGATAGATATAGATGAACAATACCCCCCCTAGAACCGTATAGGAAGTTTTCTCCTCATACGGCTCGAGAAAAAATGATTTGATTCGAAGTTTTGTCTATACATCCAATTCTAAGAAATTTAATGACGGAAGGGCCTATAAAATAAATTAGACTAGGATTTCCGTTTTTTTTTCCTTCAAAAAAACCATTTGTACTCATAACTCAAGTTGGCTAACTCTCAAATAGCTCAAAGGAAAAATCTTTAGTCAATGTCATTTATTGAGTGGTCTTTACCCCCTTTTGTCTGCCTCGTTAAAAATTCGATTTTGATTCTTGAGTCTTATCTATTTATTGAGACTATCGAGACAATTTAAATGGTGTTTCCTTGTTCTTAGATCCTTTCTTATACCTTCTTATAATTATACTGATTTTTATTTTAATCATTGGGTTTAGACATTACTTCGGTGCTTCTTAATCCTTTCAAAATGGCAGCAACGTACCCTTTTTTGATTTCTTTATCTCAAAGAATCCTATGGACAGTTGATTCTCGCGTGATACACTTTACATCGAAAAAGTTTGATCAATTCCAATATTTAATTGGATCCTTTTTATTTCTATATATGGAAGATACGTTTACGAAGTTGTTCCAATTGATCGGCCTTAACCCTAGATCCTTGCCCCCAAGAAATGAATTAATCCTTTTTACTCGAGCTCCATTGTGGACTATTTAGAACCCAACAAAAAATGAAAGGTTCGAGTGTAACAGAACAAACAATGTCGAGCCAAGAGCACCCTCATTCCTAGATAAATCGAAAGTGGTGGATGTAAAAATCCACAACGAATCGTGTCCTTCAAGTCGCACGTTGCTTTCTACCACATCGTTTCAAACGAAGTTTTACCATAACATTCCTCTCATTTGAGACCCGTATGGAATTGATTCAATTATAGAATCATGAATAGTCATTGGTTTAGTTGTACATAGACACAGTAATCTAGACTTTTCTATATATGATTATGAGATGTGGAAGAATTTTTCTTAAAAAAGTTTTAGCAAGACAGCATCTTTAACATCTTCAAATAAAATAATATATATAGATAATAGAAAGAAATAGAAAGATATCAACGAATAACTTTTTCAATTTGCATCTTCGAGCGACTCAATAGCATAGATTCAACAATTTCCTACTTTTTTCTTTTTGAGTACCAAAAATTTGACTTAGAAAATCATTACAAATCGAATATTTCTAATGGAAATTGAAAAAAAAAAATTTGTATTTAGACATCATTATATTATTGAATTATTTTATTCAAATAAAATTGTATAAGAAGCAGCAGGTTTGAAAGATAAGTATTTCTTTTTAAATTGACTCATCATTGATTTAAAATCAATCAGTATTCAGTAGATGAAAGAAAAGAACAAAGAAATTCAATTTTTTTTTTCCTGAGATGGATAAAAAAATGATGTAAGTTAAGATTTGAAATCTTTATTCTTTTCATCTGATTACGAAAATAAAAAAAAAATAGGGAGTGATTTTCGTATCTATCAGATATACTGTCACTGTTATCGATAATCTAAAATATAGAATTGAAATGATTTCCATTTAAATAATTTCTAATTTAAGGGATCATAAATCTTTTTCACAAAAACCAAAAAAGTCTTGTCATTGAAATAGAACGATATATACCATATAAGCTAAACATTTCCCGATTCTAGATTCTATATATTTTGTTTCACTTTAACATAGAGTTGAATAATATTCAAATAATTGACTCTTGTCATAAAGTCAATAAAAGTGATAGGATACATCACTCCTGCCTCAATCGTTACATAGATTTCCAATTTTTCATTAGAACCAAGCACGAAATACCTAACTAAAATGAGATTTAACCAGAATCCATTGGCTCCAGAAAAAATAAAAA